GAAAAGGCTCGGGATGAATTTAGGAGTCTTTGTGCGAGCCGTATGCGGTGAGAGTCGCACGTACGGTAACGAGGGGGGTTCGCGTCTATACGTGTAGTGTGGTGGTTGGGCCTACCTACCCTATTTGTTCCATGATCTATGGGTCTACTGGAGCTACCCACTTTGATCAATTAGCCAAGATTTTGACCGGATACGAAATCACTGGTGCTCGATCTAGTGGTATTTTTATGGGGATTCTATCTATCGCTGTAGGATCCCTATTCAAGATCACTGCAGTTCCTTTTCGGGCGGCTGTAGGACGGACGGCCGCCTATAGGTGGTAGGGTAGGGTGGGTGGTACCGCTCAGATTGCGGCCAATCTTCCTAACCGCGCGCGGGCCGGGCTTAGAGCGCGTGAAACTCATCACTACCTCGTAAGGGCGTTGAGACCATAGCATGTTACACGAAAGCGCCGCTTTCTCTGTAGTATTGTCACACAGCTGCCCGCCTAGAAGAGCCACTCGCTCTGTAGTGTTGTCACACAAGATAAGCACGCCGCCCGCCTGCTGGCCGGGCGAATCTAAGTTCTCTTCCGGTCAACTGTCCACCCAGTCAAGTGCAAAAAAAACACAGTAGAATCACGCAACGCACGCTGCTGGTGTGCTTCCTTGCTCGCGAGGAAAGAAAGAAGAGCGACAAGGTTAAGTTCAGATTTGACTGTTTGCAGCATGGGAGCAGATTACCCAAAAAATACCTGGGAACAATGAAAAAAAAGATATCTCGGTAACGAAAACTATAGGGGGCTGTATTGGCGAGATCCAACGGTGAACAGCTGCCCAAAAGAAAAACCGCCTGGAAGTCCGAGGACCTTTAGTACTGTACTCTACCCCCGAACTAGCAGCCTTCGCGCCAAGCAAGACCGCCCTTGTCCCTTTCCTTTATCCATTCCGCCTCCTTCTTTGCTTTGTTCCAATAGAGTCTAAGGCAAAGCTAAAGTGGTTCGTATGCCTACTTTACCTACTTGACGAAAGGGAACGAACTTAGTTTCGTTTCCGGGTTTATGGATTGGATTCAGTCAGCCTCACTCCTTCCTTTTTATGTTGTCGTGATGGTTACCGGCGAACGCTCCCAAAGGCGACCCTCTCGAGTTTCCGGCTGTTTTCTATATTGAAGTAGCCTTTCGTCGCCCCGAAAGAAGTCACTATCAAAGAGCTCGCCCTACTGAAGTACCAAAGGTGCGCTCAGCCCGGTGACTAAGAAATGGGTTTGCGCTTGAATTTCAGTGATGAGGTTTTTCGAGGGAAGTAGGGCTCTTATTGACTAAAAGTGGGTTCTTCGCTTTCCTTTAGAATGAAAGTTGCTATGAAGCCCCTACTACTTACTTTGTTTGATTCAAAAGGCGAACGGCCCCCCAACAAGTCGTATGGGGCGGGGTGCTTGTGATAAGCTGCCTTGGATATGAGGAATTAGAAAAAAGAAAATAAAAAGAAAGGAAAAGTCCGGTATTTGACGAAGATCTTTCTATCAATAGATAGGAATGAGTGTTCGATATAGGGGATAGAATCCATCTGCTCTTTCTCTCTCCATTTTTCTTCCCCTCTAACGCGGGGGCCGGGCGGCGGCGGGCGCGGGAGGAAGAAAGCTAAGAGAAGACGCTCTTCTCTTAGGTCCTTTTTTTTCAGTGCAGGAAAGCGCTCTCTTTTTGTCATCCCTGCAGCTTTCCTTTCCAGATTTTTTATTGAACGCATGGCGTAGCTAGGACCCTTCAAATCATGTTTGAGCCTATGTTCAAACCAAACAAACCCACCTCCTATTTGAGTCAGGCTGGAAAGAATGCCCGCCAAGTTCAGATAAGGGAATGCTTCCCCCAACCATTAAAGGAAAGGCTCGACGAAGGGAGGGAGATGCGGCGGGGGAAGGAAAAGGCTTTCGGAGATCGAGATTTTCTTTATTTTTCATCGAAAACGAAGAAGGCCGAGGATGGCCTACGGTGCGTCTTATCTGAAGGGAACACGCTTTTTCGACCGCGGGGTGGTATGATTGTCGGGCCCTCTCCTCGTTCCGCCCGCTGGCCTATTGGGATAGCAGCCTTCGGGCTTTGCCTGTCCTTTCTAATCAAGAATTATGGCTCGGCCCGGGAAAGCGCTGGCAACAACAGAAAGGAAGGGGTCCATGTAGCTGCTGCGCCCGCCCCCCTCTTAGTCAATGGGGCAGCAGGTTCGGCATCTACTACAAAAGAGAGAATCCACTTCAGATAACCACGCCTCTGCTAGGCAGCGTGTGGAATGGCCGAGAGCGGACTTTATTGGATATATAATCCAAGTCGAGAGTAGAGTTACGGGAACAGCCGTCTGATGGAAAACGACTTTCACGTTCGGTTCAGAGAGCACTTTTTTCGTTGAGAATTCCTCGTTCCCTCTCGATAGACCAGCGGCGAATTTAAAACTTGTGGGGCCCTATCTATTCCATCTCTCGAGCCCCGAAGAAAACCCCCCTCCCCTTCGGATTCCATATCTCTTTT